CATAGTATGATGGCAGTCGGGCAAGTATGCCCCCATCGTCTAGTGGTTTAGGACATCTCTCTTTCAAGGAGACAGCGGGGATTCGACTTCCCCTGGGGGTAGGGTACTACGAAAAGAAGTTGATCATGGATTACCAATAAACCTAAAATTTATTCTTCCTGGGTCGATGCCCGAGCGGTTAATGGGGACGGACTGTAAATTCGTTGGCAATATGTCTACGCTGGTTCAAATCCAGCTCGACCCAATAATTCGCCAATCTACCATGAGATGGTATAACCCCTTGTCCTTCAGAAATACCTGATACGGAAGAATCAAAAAAAAAAATAAAATTTTCTGCTATATCCCTTATTTACCTGGGATTGTAGTTCAATTGGTCAGAGCACCGCCCTGTCAAGGCGGAAGCTGCGGGTTCGAGTCCCGTCAGTCCCGACGGATCCAATAAATATATCAATTCAACTCTCTCTTTTCTGTGAAAGGTGCAACAGGAGGCAGGATTTCATTTTCAAAGGAAAGTGGATCCTTTTTTTTTTTTTCTTTCCTTTCGCATTTCTCATCAAACAAATAGATGAAAATTTTCATTACTTCAACTAGTACTGATTGATGGGAGAAAGACATATGTGGATTAGTACAATTGTTGGTAGCATTTTATTTAGGATTCCAAGGGATCCTGGGTCTATTGCTCCCAATCCATGGAATGGAATATGGAATAGAGTACCTTATGTTTTCCGAGAGCACATACCCCAATGGAATTCGTTTCTTGTACGACCCAAGAAAAATTGAATCGAATTTCTCCCATGGAATACTTTTCCAGATTAAACTATCTCCCCTTCTGACTCGGATTTTGTGTAACCTCAATTTCAATTACTAATTTGATTTGAATTTGAAAAATCTATTTCATTCAAATTTCACACTGAGTTTTTGATATATGTGTCCCAGTCCTAATAATGAAGATAAAAGAAAGATAAAGATTCAACAAGGATCCCAGCCCTCTTAGCGAGGGAATGAATAATTTTTTTCTTTACTATTTTTCCTATTGATTTTATTTTAGGAGTTTCATCGAAAATCCTAAATTGATGGAATATTAGATCTTTTCTACCGAGATTCATCTTTATCACACTTCGTTATCTTCCAAGAAAATTAGATCATTAAAAAACGGAGTTTAGAACTTAACTTCGTTCTTTTTCCAGTTCACTTCTATTGTTTCTTTTTGTTTGTGACTAATGGAAGTGGAACGAAGGAAGGCGTAGGGTAGGTTATAGAAAAGAAAAAACGGAACAGAATGATAAATAAAAGAATTCTTGATTGGATCAGGAATCCCATTTTTGATTTGGTATGGATAAAAGATCTTTTTATGGTATATTATTCAATTCTCGACGATGAATTGATTTGATAGTTCAGATATTGTTATTCATGATATTGATCCGATTCAATATCATCTCTATGGGATTAAATCCCGAGTTATTGTGAAGTAAAAAAACGATGAAATTATGGAAGTAAATATTCTTGCATTTATTGCTACTGCACTGTTCATTCTAGTTCCTACTGCTTTTCTACTTATCATTTACGTAAAAACAGTCAGTCAAAATGATTAATTAAATTAATTTGAATGAAACTTGACTTCTGAGTTCTTATCAATGATTGAAGAAATAAAATAAAAAGGATTCCAATTTCGTGTTTTAAATGAAATGAGCGGACTAGAATCGGCAGTATTCGATGCAATCTGATAGGATAGTATGGTAGGGTAGAAAGAAATATATGAACCTTTCTTTCTACCCTACCATACTATCAGTCTTATTGTAGTATATAAAGTTGTAGAGTGTATAAAACTATGTATAAAGTTATACTCTATAATAAAAGCTTATTATAGATCACTCTACAATATTATCTGCATATAGGGAAATATCAATTCCATATATGGAATGTACATAGCACCCAATTAATAATTAATTCTATTTCTTTGCTACATCTATTTGTTCCGATCAATCTGAAAAAATCGAAAAATTTAAGAATTAGAACCATAAGAGTAAGAGTTCTTTTTCGATTTTTGATTATTTCCAATATGAATCTTGGTCTCTATCGAAATAATCAATGAAGGAAAGTTTATTAAAAAAATAAAATGAAAATCAAGTAGTTTTTTAGTTTAGCATTCCGAAGAAGTAATTGATTGAGCCATTGACAGGAGTTCTATGGAAACTTCTTCGAATTTGGAAAAAGAGGAGTAAATCTTAACGATTTTTAACGCTTGAACCATGATATGAAATGAGTCGATAAAGCATAAATCAAATTCAAATCAAATCAAGGGGTCCAGTCGTCCTCATTGTCCATTTCTAATTCTGGTAAGAGCCCATTCGTTGAAATAGAAAATTTAGGAAGAATTAGGTTGGAATTAATTTCCTATCATCTGTATCCCCTTTCCTTTCGAAATACAAACATGGGAATCATTGAAATATCTCTTTGATTGAAAGAGTATTATTCATATACTACATTAATTCCACTAGAA